AGAATTCTCGTGGAGAATGGTAGGATATATGAAATTCCAATGACCGTTGGATATGATTCGATCAGGTCCTGAATAATCAAGAACCCTCCCCTTTTTACCGTAAGGATTCGAACTAAACAATTTGTGTCTCACTTGATCATTAGTCACGGAGAGGTCAGAAATAGATCTCCGTTCAACAGAATGAACATTCATTTGATCTTGATCCTTGTGGAGCGAAAAAGGCACTATACTGGATCTGCACAGAGCTCCTGATAATATCCATAAATGACTTGTTTTGGGTAAGAGATGAACATTACCATATTTATATTCAGGTGCATGGTACACATCGGTACTCCAGTGCATTTCTCCCTCTGAGTGAGAATAAATATGTTTTCGAACTTTCTCTTTAACTTTATTAAAATTGAAAGTGGATGTTCCAGCGCGAATCTCCGCAATCACTTGTTCTGATTCTACATATTGATCATTTTGAACTAAAAGAAAACTTTTGGGTGGAATATTCACATTATGTAGAATATCGTGACTCTCAATAGTTACATACAGGTCTATATAACATAGAAAAGCAGGATGCCCATGACGTGTACGTGTGGGATGAACCAAATCCTCATTGAATTTGATTTTTCCCTTAAAAGGGGCTCGTACATGTTCTGCAGTACCACCTGTGAATACTCCACCGGTATGAAAAGTTCTTAATGTTAGTTGAGTCCCCGGTTCGCCGATTGATTGACCCGCAATAATACCTACTGCTTCTCCTAATTCGACCAGGTCGCCATGAGTGGGACTCTGACCATAACATAATCGACAGATCCAAGATATACTCCTGCAAAGAAAGGGGGTTCGAATATATATTGGTTGTGTTCGAAAGGTTATGAATCGAGTGACAAGTCCAACCCCAATATCTTTATTTTGAGCGGCAATGCAACGTGGGCCCATATATATATTGTATGCTAATACACGACCAATTAGTGTTTGGACCCAAATTCTTTCCGTCATCCCATTTCTAGGACTCACGGAAATGCCTCGGGTAGTGCCACAATCTGTTCTACGTACAACAATGTGTTGAACTACTTCAACAAGTCTACGCGTGAGGTATCCAGCATCTGATGTTCGTACAGCAGTATCCACAACTCCTTTGCGGGCTCCGTAGCAGGAAATGATATATTCCGTTAAAGAAAGTCCTTCGCGTAAATTGCTTTGAATCGGTAAATCAATCATTTGTCCTTGGGGATCCGACATTAATCCTCTCATACCTACTAATTGGTGTACCTGAGATGCATTTCCTCTAGCTCCCGAAAAGGACATTATATGGACTGAATTAGAAGGATCAGTCATCCTAAAATTAGGATGCATTTCTTGTCTCAAATATTCACTTGTAGCATACCATATCTCAATGGATTGGCGTAATTTTTCTACTGTGTGTACATTCCCATAATGATGGTGCTTTTCTAAAATGAAACTTTGTTGTTCAGCATCTTGGACTAGCCACCCCTTAGAAGGTACTGTTAAAAGATCATCAATTCCTAATGAAATGGATGTAGCCGTGGCTTGCTGGAAACCCAGAGTCTTTACTTGATCCAGGGTGTGCGATGTATATGCCATTCCGAAGTGATCTATTAATCTGCTAATAAGTCGTTTCATGGCAGACCCATCTATCGCTTTATTGTAAAAGAACAGATCAGCCCATTCTGCCATAAGTACTTCTCTATTCCGCTGAGTAGGATTCGCCAATGGGTTTGAGTCAGTGATTCGAAGACCTCCTTTACTGGATCTCGATTCATGTAGAAATTAAGGAATTCTGATTCCAGTTGAACCGGAGAGATCCAAATTCCCGCGGTATTACATAATTCCTTAGCTTAGGTACCGTATGAGTAGGCCTGACAAAACCCCTGTATGGCTTCTTCTATTTCTCGAGAAAAAGAAATATGACCAACAGTGGTTCGGGTGTATATACAAAGGGTTTGTTTTTTTATACGTCTTACTATTAGATAGTGCCCATAAATTTCATGATAGGTACCCAAAGATTCATATTGAACTTCGACAGGAACTTCTCTTGAGGCAATGACACGTTGATCTAGTCGCCACCGAAGCCACAAAGGACTATCTAAATTGATTCGTTTCTGCTGATAAACTATAAGTACATCATAGGAACTACAAAAATAGGGCTCTTTCTCTTTCGTAGTATATTTATACTTATAATCATTAACTGTTTCATTTTGATAGTTTATGCGATTCCATGGATTATACCTATTTGCACAAATACCTCGACGATTCCCGATCGTTAATACATAGAGTCCAATAAGCATATCTTGGGTTGGTACCGAAATGGGATCTCCAATAGCCGGAGAAAAGAGATTCATATGAGAAAACATAAGTAAACGAGCCTCCGCTTGCGCTTCCAAAGATAAAGGTACATGAACAGCCATTTGATCCCCATCAAAGTCTGCATTGAATCCTTTACGAACTAATGGATGTAAACAAATAGCACGTCCACCCCCTAAAATGG